TGTTCTATTAGATCTTTTAGGTCCCGACTGCAACTCGATGGTTATGCCATGCACGATATCCCTACAGTCTACATGCGATCAATAGACTCCTGCAACCATGACATATTTACTTCCTTGAACATAATTTCTTTCCAAAAGATAGGAAAAAATAGTTAATTCTACAAAACAAAAAAGTCTTTTTTTACGAGGTACAAAGAGAAATAGGAATTTCTATTTATTTGTTACGAAACTGACCATAGACCAATTGCCCTTTTCTTTTATTTTGGGAGTATTGATTATACCCCTACCCTAATTCTGAGCTTCATGTTACTCCTCCCAAGCGACGTGTCAGATCTAGGGCATCCCAATTCGATTCCATGGAATGACAGTTTCTCATTTGGAATCTGTAAAATCAGCATTTTGATCAAATCACACATCGCAATAGACTAGACCTTCTAATTCTTTAAGGGATTTATCTAAAAGATTCGCAATATAACTAGGAAGACGTTTTAAATACCATACATGGGTTACTGGGCATGCGAGTTTGATGTAGCCCATTTGATACCTTCGTATACGAGAATCAATAAATTCAACACCGCATTTCTCGCAAAATTTCGGGTCGTCGTTTTCCTCTCCGATTACGCGATAATTTCCACAAGCACAAATTCCACTTTTAATAGGTCCAAAAATTCTTTCACAAAACAATCCATCCTTTTCCGGTTTATTGGTTTTGTAATGAAAAGTATAGGGTTTTGTCACTTCTCCGACTATCTCTCCATTAGGCAGTATTTTAGTGGCCCAAGCACTTATTTGTTGAGGAGAAACTGATCCAATTTGGAGCTGTTGATGTTTATACCTATCGATCATAGAAGAGAAATGCTGATTCATTCCGATTAAGCTTCCTTCCTCTGAATCTGAAAGTTTTTCTCAGATACAAGGAAATAATTTAGTTCCAGAGCTAAAGATCGTAGTTCTCGAACGAGTAATCGAAAAGATTCTGGGGTACCCTCGGGATTAGGTATTGTTTCGCCTACAATTGTAGTACCAAGTACTTCCTGGCGAGCTCTAATATGATCAGATTTATAAGTAAGCATCTCTTGTAAAATATGAGCAACACCAAACCCTTCGAGAGCCCAAACCTCCATTTCTCCTACACGCTGCCCCCCCCGCTTTGCCCTTCCTCTAAGGGGTTGTTGTGTAACAAGTGCATAATGTCCACTTGAACGGCCGTGGATTTTATCATCAACTTGATGAATTAATTTTAAAATATAAGGCTTTCCTATTAAAACGGGCTGTTCAAAAGGATTCCCCGCCCTTCCATCAAATATTCTGCTTTTTCCCGGGTATTCGACTTCAAATACCCACGGATTCGCCGTTTGCTTACTAGCTTGATATAATTCAGAAAATACCAGTTTTCTCGAAGCTTCTTGTTCATATCGCTCATCAAAGGGCGCTATTCGATAATGCCTGTTTAACAGGTTTCCGGCTAACCCAAGTGAACATTCAAATATCTGTCCGACATTCATCCTTGAAGGTACTCCTAAAGGATTAAAGACCATATCAACAGGTATTCCATCTTCCAAATAAGGCATGTCTTGTCTAGGCAAAATCTTGGAAATAATACCCTTATTTCCGTGTCTTCCTGCTACTTTATCACCGACTTTAATGTCACGTTTCTGTGAAATATATACACGAATAGTTTCTGGATTATAACTGGAACCCCCCTTCTTATCGATCCATCTGACATCAATAACCCGACCCCTAGCGCCTATAGGTAGTTTTAGAGACGTTTCTTTTGAAGTAGATACCTCAATGCCAAGGATAGCTCGTAACAATCTATCTTCTGGAGCATATGACGACTCTTTGACCACCTGGGGCGTTAATTTTCCTACTAAAATATCACCCGTCTCTACCCAAGATCCAAGCATCACAATTCCATTTTTATCTAAATTGCGGAGTAAATGGGCTTCTAAATGGGGTATTTCATTAGTGACCCTTTCGGGACCTTGGTTTGTGACATGGATCTGAATTTCATATTTCCGTATGTGAAAGGAAGTATAAATATCTTCATATACCAAACGTTCACTAATGAGTACTGCATCTTCATAATTGTAACCTTCCCACGGCATATAAGCTACTAATATACCCTTCCCCAAAGAAAGTTCTCCACCAACCGTAGCAGCACCGTCAGCTAAAATTTGCCCCTTTTTAATGCATTTACCCCGACGAGCCTGTGGTTTTTGGTGCATATAAGTATTTTTGTTTGAGCGTTGATACTGATCTAATCGAATGCTTAGAGTACCTTCATTACCCGATAAAACTATTTTGTCCGTATCCGTATAAATGACCCTTCCTTCGCGTTCGGCTATATAAAGAGCCCCGGAATCTAGAGCTGCTTGTCGTTCCAACCCAGTTCCAACAATGCATTTCTCGGACCTAGAAAGTGGAACTGCTTGACGTTGCATATTCGAACTCATTAAAGCTCGATTCGCATCATTATGTTCGATAAAAGGAATGAGCGAAGCTCCAATAGAAAAATATTGGAAGGGGAAAATACTTCTAAGATGAACCCTTTCCCACGCAATAGTTAAAAAGTCTTGACGGTATCGAGCTGGAACAACCTGCTCTTCCTGAAGATCCCCATTTAAAGCCAAAGAATTTCCCGCCGCTATCGTAAAGTATTCATCTCTACCCGGTGATAAAAAAAGCATTCGTACCCCTGTGGATCTCTCAGAAATCGCATAAAAAGGGCTTTCTAGAGATCCCCACGGACCTAGCTTCGCATGAATTGATAAGGATCCAATAAGTCCAACATTGATTCCTTCAGATGTATCAATTGGACAAATACGCCCATAGTGACTGGAATGAATATCTCGTATCCGAAAACTAGCAGTTCGCCCTGTTAGTCCCCCAGGGCCCAAATAACTCAACTTTCTGCCATGAACTATTTGTGTCAATGGATTGGTTCGATCCAAAACTTGAGATAGGGGGTGTAAACCAAAAAAAGACTCAAAAGTAGTTGTTAATGCAGTTGAAGTTACCAAATTTTGAGGTGTTGGTATCAATTTATGTCGAATTGCTCCACATATAGTTCCGCGAACCGCATTTTCTAAACGAACCAGAGCCAACCCAAATTGATCTTGTAAAAGATCTGCTACAGAACGAATACGTTTATTTTTCAAATGATTCATATCGTCAACTGTGCCCATTCCAAATTTCAGTCCAATCAAATGATCTGCGGCTTCCAATATATCTCGTGGTAACAAAAAGGTATTGTTCTGGGGTATATCAAGGTTTAGCCTTCGGTTCAGATTTCGTCGACCAATTCTTCCTAATTCACATCTTTGTTGAAAGAATTTTTTTTGTAATTCTTTACATAAGGATTCAGAAAATACCGGATCTCCACCTACACAAGCAAATTGTTCATAAAACGCTAAAATGGCATTTTCTTTTGACCCAATTTTTTTTCTCTCCTTATCGTTCAGAAAAGACAAAAAGATTTCAGGATACCAAACATTTTCTAGAATTTCTCTTAGATTCAAACCCATAGCTGATGATAGAACTAGAATAGATATTTTTTGTTTCCTACTTACACGAGCCCAGATCCTTGCTTTTATATCAATCTCTAATTCTGATCTTCCTCCCCAATCTGATATTATAGTACCAGTATATACCGAAATTCCGTTATGGTCCAATTCTGACCGGTAATAAATACCGGGGCTTTGCAATATTTGATTGATCAAAATTCTATATATTCCATTGACTATAAAAGTTCCTAAGGAATTCATTAGAGGAATGTTTCCAATAAAAATTGTTTGTTCTTGCATATCCCTGCCGGTTTTCCAAATTAATCCCGCGGATATATATAATTCAGAGGAATATGTTAATAATTCATATACAGCATCCTTTTCTTTTATCAAGGGTTCTACCAGTTGGTATGTCTCCACAAATAATTGAAATTCGATTTCTTGATCTGTGTCTTCTATTTTTGGAAATTTAGAAAGTTCTTCCATTAAACCCTGATCAATAAACCTACAAAATCCTTCAAATTGTATCTGATTTAATCCAGGTATTGTAGACATTCCCTCGTTTCCATCCCCTAGCATTTTAAATTTCCCATTTATCAAAAAATCCCACTCTTGACCAAATTTTTAGAAATGATCTAGCAATGATGGAATTTATATTCTGTTTACTGAATCACATGAAATTTTACCCAACTCCATATCTCGACTAGAATGTATGAAATACGTATGAATGAAGAAAAAAAGAAGTTTCTACGTTAATTAAAATTTTGAACGGATACAAATTGAAAGGAATTTTTAAAACAATTCTAGAAAAAAATTGTCCACTTAATCTTAATTAAGGTTAAGTTATAGAATTTTGGAGAGAATATCAAACAAAAAAATGATTGAATTTCTATGATTCTCATTATTATGATATTACATATATTTACATATATGAAGTTTCTAATAGAAAATCTAAATAGAATCTAATAGAAAATCTAAATAGAAGAGCTATTTATTTATTTATTAAAGACGTATGTAGATATTAATATCTACAATATTAATAATATTAATATCCGTGTTCTCCTTTGTTGTATTGATGTTCATATTTTAAACAACATGCTTTATGCTAAAATAGAAATTTTCTATTCAACTCTGAGCTATGAAAATCTTCTGAGAATTTCTTCTAGGCAACATAAACATATCATATATTTAGAATTAAAATATAATAAATAAAAAATTTAAAATAAACAAATAAAGTTGGGGTTTACATATACTCATAATTGTTGCTATAATTTAAATTGAAAAGGGTTTTTAAACTCAATAGTAATGTATCAATTTATATGTTCTTATGTCATTAAGAAAAGAAAAAAAAAAAACAAACTTTGAGATTCAATTCAAATCGTTCCTCCATTTGCAATAGTTAATGGTTCAAATTTGTTTGACTTTTGTGAATGAAAACAGACCAGACTAGAAAGGGGAAAAAGTTGCTTATTTTGAGATACTCTACAGGGGCGTATCAAATACAACGGAAATCAAAGAGTTTCTTTTAGGCAATTTAGGCAAAAAGGGATTCAAAAAATGTAACCCCCGATGCACCGCGTGTACACATACAATAAATACAAGAAAAGTGAGTGCAGTAATGCAAGGATATATTTCATATTCCTCTAATTTTATATCGTTTTGGCGGCATGGCCGAGTGGTAAGGCGGGGGACTGCAAATCCTTTTTCCCCAGTTCAAATCCGGGTGTCGCCTGATCAACACGAGGTGTGAAACCCTACTTTCAATAAGAAAGTGGAAATGATTTTTTTTCGGCAACCTCGAATCAAAAATATATTATCTCTCAAATTTTTCACAGAGATAGTCGAAAAGGGTTATGCATTCGATCAAATACACAATTCGATATTGATTTATCTTTTTATGCTTTTTACTTATGAGTATCAATAACCAAAAAGGCCTTATTTTTCCTACATGCATGTTTTCCATTAGTAACATTTCCTAGAGATGTTACTACGTATTTTGCTTTATATTTATCTTTCCTTTTATTTAATGTTTCGAAATCATCTAGGAATTTGTCATTAAATGAGCTCATTTAGTAGAAGTTGATTTAGTAAATTGGGATATCAATATTATTCGGTCCGAATCCTTTTTTGACTCTGCACCATGGATTCCACTATACTATTTAGTATAGAGGAATAGAACAATTCAATTCCTTCATATTTTGAGAGATCCTATTTATATAGATAAGGGGACATAATTCACATGGATATAGTAAGTCTCGCTTGGGCTGCTTTAATGGTAGTCTTTACATTTTCCCTTTCACTTATAGTGTGGGGAAGAAGTGGACTCTAGGAGTATTACTAATTAATCAAACTGTATCACTTGTTTCCTAGATCGTTCTGCAACACGTTTTGCACTACTTAAAATGAAAAAAATTTTTGAATTCCATTCGATTCCGATGGAGGAATCCATTATCATTATATGAATCACACTTTTTCAATCAAACAGATATTTCACCAACTCACATCTTTGTATTTCGAAAGGAATACTGAGAAGAGGAAATTCATTATAATAAAAATGATTGCGAACCGTTCTATTTCAATCAACGGGTTCTTACCCGAATTATGGAGGAGTACTAAGGAAATTATTCCCTCTTTAATTTAATATTGAATTAAGAAGTCGTTTGGTTAAATATATATGCATAAATAAATATATAAATAAATATATACGCCTTTTCTATGAATTCTATGAATAGGAAAAGTGTTATACACATAGACATCATGGTTGTCGAACGAGATATTATACATAAGAGAACCTTCACTCGGATGAGTCCCATATTACACATTTACCACGTGCTTTAGAATTTTAAAAATTGTATTTTTTTATATATTATAAAGTAGACCTTTAGACATTCTACACTCTAATAGATAGACCATAGGGCCTATCTATTAGAATACTACCCCGATCAGAATTAGCTTATTTCCTTTATTTTTAACACGCGAAGATTGGAATCCCTTTTATTAATTTTGGATAAGAACTTAAACTTATTAAGTAAAGCTTAATTCCAATTAATTATTTTCACTGACTGTTTTTACGTAAATTATAAGTAGAAAGGCCGTAGGAACTAGAATGAATAGCGCAGTAGCAATAAATGCAAGAATATTTACTTCCATAATAGAATCTTTTTTACTTCACAATAACTCGGGATTTAATCCCCTAGAGATCAAAAACCTTTTGAATCAATTACCTCTCAATGTTTTTGGAAATAAGATCCATATCATGAATAACACTACCCGAGTTACCAAAAAAATTCGTCGTCAAAAACAGAAGAGTATAACATAGGGGTTTTTTTATCCGTACCGAACCCCAATTTAGATTCGGGACCCAATCCAAAATTCCTTTATTTGGTTCTGTTCTTTTTTCTATAAGGTACCTTGCATTTTTTCATGTACAATCATCTGATCAAGTATCATCAGACCACCCTTCTACTTCGATTAGTTACAAATAAAAAATAGAATAAATAAAAACTAAATAAAATAGAAATAATATATATATATATTTATATATATATATTAGTATATATCTATATATTAGTAATATATATATATTAGTATATATATACTATATATATATTAGTATTAGTCTATTCCAGGTATCTGGAATAATCGAAAAAAGAGACTTGGAATACTTAGTATATTGCTACCTATAATTGTACTAATACGCCCCTTTTCTGCCAAAAAGGGAAAGAAAAGGGAATGAAAGAACCCTTTTTAGTTTGGGAAAAAGAATTTGTCCCCGGCCCCCTTTCATAGTCATAGAAGGTAATAGATGGATTGAGTGATGTATTTTTATTGGATCCGCCGGGACTGACGGGGCTCGAACCCGCAGCTTCCGCCTTGACAGGGCGGTGCTCTGACCAATTGAACTACAATCCCAATGAAATAGGGGATCTAGCAAAGATTTTGAGTCTTTTTTATCTCCGTATCGAGTATTTATGAAGGGCAAGGGGGTTATAAC